AAAAAAAATTGAGAATTAGTAATCAAATAATTGATGAATTGTCCATTCCTTTTCGATCTATTGATTGGACAAAGGATTCATTGAGAGAACAAAAAATGAAAGATCTGATTGATATAACAAACACATTAATAAATAAAACAGACACAATTATAAAAGAAAAAAAAAAAGAGTTTAGAACTTCAAAGAAAAATATTAGTCCTAACAAAATAAGTTCTGATCATAAAAGATTACAATCAGCCAACATAAAATGGAAAATTTTAAAAAAAAGAAATCTTGAATTAATTCGTAAATTCCACCACTTTATCAAAGTTTTGAATAAAAAGATATATATATATATCTTTTTAGGGATGATTAATATCCCCAGAATTAATGCACAACTTTTGATTGAATCCATAAAAAAAAAAATAAAAAAATACATTTCCAATAATGAAGAAAATCAAAAAATAATTGATAAAACAAATCAAAATAGAACTCACTTTATTGAAACTATAAATAAATCCGTTTTTTATATTAAAAATAAGAATACAAATCTTTTTTTTGATTTATCATATTTGTCTCAAGCATATGTATTTTACAAATTATCACAAACCGAAGTTATTAACTTATCTAAGTTACGATCCATCTTGCAATATCACGGAACATCTATTTTTCTTAAGAATGAAATAAAAGATTATTTTGTTGAAGTCCAAAGACTATTTCATTCCGAATCTAAACAAAAGAATTTTAAAAATCCTGGAATGAATCAATGGAAAAACTGGTTACAAGGTCATTATGAATACGATTTTTATCCGATTAAATGGGCCAGATTAATACCAAAAAAATTTAGAAATAGAGTCAATGGAGGTCGTATGTTCAAAAATACGTCTTTAACAAAATGTGATTCTTATGAAAAAAAGCGCTTAATTCAGTATAAAAAAAAAAATTATTTTGAAACATACTACGCATTACCCAATCAAAAAGAGAATTTTAAAAAAGAATATATATATAATCTCTTATCATATCAATCTATTAATTACGAAGAGAAAAAAGATTCATATATTTATGCATTACCAGTACAAGTAAATAATAAGAAAAAAAATTATTCTATTTACAATAACGATCAAAAAAAATTATTTGATATGCTAGAATGTATCCCTATCAATAATTATCTAGTAGAAGATAATATTATACCTATTAATAAAAATTCGGATAGAAAATTTTTTTCTTGTGGAATTCTACATTTTTGTCTTAAAAAGAAGGCCTCAATATCGTCCTGGATCAATATTCAGGCGGGTACCAACAGTAATAAAAATACTAAACCTGGGGTTTATAATTATAAAATTTTCGATAAAATGGATAAAAACGTTTTTTTTGATTGGATGGGAATGAATGAAGAAATAGTAAGTTGTTCCATATCGAATTTTGAATTTTGGTTCTTCCCAGAAATTGTAAAACTTTATAATGCATATAGGGTTAACCCGTGGATCATACCAATTCAATTCATTTTTTCTAATTGGAATGTAAATGATACTTTTAGTAAAAATCTCATTGGAAAGAAAAAAAAATATATTTTTATATCATCAAATGAACAAACTCTTGAATTTGAAAAAAAAACAAATCAAGTCGAAAAAGAATCCGTGGCCCAAGAGGATCTTGACTCAATTATGTCAAACCAAGAAAAATATGTTCAAGAAGAGTATGCAGAAGCAGATCTGAAAAAACGTAAAAATAAAAAGCACTACAAGAAAAATACGGAAGTAGAACTTGATTTCTTACTAAAAAGATATTTGTGTTTTCAATTAAAATGGAATAATTCCTTAACTCAAAGAATGATGAATAACATAAACGTATATTGTCTCCTGCTTAGACTAATAAACCCAAGAGAAATTACGATATCCTCTCTTCAAAGGGGAGAAATTCGTCTGGATATTCTTATAATTCAGAAGGATTTAACTCTTCCAAAATTGATCAAAAAGGGAATATTGACTATCGAACCAGTTCGTCTATCGGTAAAAAACGATGGACAATTTATTATGTATCAAACTATAGGTCTTTCATTAGTTCATAAGAATAAATTTCAAAGAAACCAAGAAAAAAGCTACGGGGATAAGAAAAGTTTTCATGAACCCATTGCAATACATCAAAAAAGGACTGAAAATAGATATAAAAAAAATGATGATTTCCTTGTTCCTGAAAATATTTTATCCTCTAGAGTTTGTAGAGAGTTTAGAATTCTAAGTTGTTTCAATTCTAAGAATGAAAAAAATATCCATAGAAATAAAGTATTTTATAATCCAAATAGAGTCAAAAACCATATTCACGTTTTAGATAAAAGTAAACATCTTGATAGATATAATAATAAACTAATTAAATTCAAACTCTTTCTTTGGCCCAATTATCGATTAGAAGATTTAGCTTGTATGAATCGTTATTGGTTTGATACAAATAATGGCAGTCGTTTTAGTATGGTAAGAATATATATGTATCTACAATTGCAAATTCGTTAATGCGACATTTTGACAATATGTGTACTATATTTAGTATCTGAAGAAAAAAATAAGCATCTCCGTTATCTTACGTTTTGATACATAATATGAATTTAATTCAATGTAAATGTACAAATGAATCAATAAAATTTTATTATTGAAATTTTTATTTTAAGTTTAACTGTTTTTTGTGTGTGTAAAAATATACCATCCTTTTTATATCCTAATTCCATTTTCACAAAGGGATTGAGTATTAATTAATAATGTATTTTATTTGACAAAAAAAGAAAAATAGAAATTTGTTGAAATACAAAACAAAATTTAAATCAGTGACAACGCTAATTGTATATTATTACTCATCAATAAATATATATAATATCTAAAACTATAAGGAATTTTTTTTATGATAAAAAACACATTGATCTCAGTTATTTCGAAAGAAGAAAAAAAAGAAAAAAGGGGGTCTGTTGAATTTCAAGTATTAAGTTTCACGAATAAGATACGAAGACTTACTTCACATTTGGAATTGCACAAAAAAGACTATTTATCTCAAAGAGGTCTACGTAAAATTCTGGGAAAACGCCAAGGGTTACTGTGTTATTTGTCAAAGAAAAATAGAATACATTATAAAGAATTAATTAAGCAATTGGATATTCGGGAGTCAAAAACTCGTTAATTAAAAAAGTAATTTTTAATTATTTGATTTATTAGATATTGAATTTTGTTAACTATTCAATTTGAATTAACTTATTTGTGTTTTCGGCAATTCATGGAAAAAGGAATCGAGGAAAAACTTATGACTGGACCAGCTACAAGAAAAGACCTCATGCTAGTCAATATGGGCCCACACCACCCATCAATGCACGGTGTTCTTCGACTCATCGTCACTTTAGACGGTGAAGACGTTATTGACTGTGAACCCATATTGGGTTATTTACATAGAGGAATGGAAAAAATTGCGGAAAACCGAACAATTATACAATATCTACCTTATGTAACACGTTGGGATTATTTAGCTACTATGTTCACAGAAGCAATAACCATAAATGGACCAGAACAGTTGGTAAATATTCAAGTACCTAAAAGAGCCAGCTATATCAGAGTTATTATGTTGGAGTTAAGTCGTATAGCTTCTCATCTGTTATGGCTTGGCCCTTTTATGGCCGATATTGGCGCACAGACTCCTTTCTTCTATATTTTCAGAGAAAGAGAATTTGTCTATGATCTATTCGAAGCTGCCACCGGAATGAGAATGATGCATAATTTTTTTCGTATCGGGGGAGTCACAGCTGATCTACCTCATGGCTGGATAGATAAATGTTTGGATTTCTGCGATTATTTTTTGACAGAAGTTGTTGAATATCAAAAACTTATTACAAAAAATCCTATTTTTTTAGAACGAGTTGAGGGCGTAGGCATTATTAGTGGAGAAGAAGTAATAAATTGGGGTTTATCAGGACCAATGCTGCGAGCTTCAGGAATACAATGGGATCTTCGTAAAATTGATCATTATGAGTGTTATGACGAATTTGATTGGGAAGTTCAATGGCAAAAAGAAGGAGATTCATTAGCTCGTTATTTAGTTAGACTTGGTGAAATGACGGAATCCGTAAAAATGATTCAACAGGCTTTGGAAAAAATTCCAGGAGGACCTTATGAAAATTTAGAAAGCCGATGTTTTGCTAGAGAAAGGTATCCGGAATGGAATGATTTTGAATATAGATTCATTAGTAAAAAACCTTCGCCTACTTTTGAGTTGCCGAAACAAGAACTTTATGTGAGAGTCGAAGCTCCAAAAGGGGAATTGGGCATTTTTCTGATAGGGGATCAGGGTAGTTTTCCTTGGAGATGGAAAATTCGACCACCAGGTTTTATCAATTTGCAAATTCTTCCTCAGTTAGTTAAAAGAATGAAATTGGCCGATATTATGACAATACTAGGTAGCATAGATATCATTATGGGAGAAGTTGACCGTTAAAATGATAATTAATACAACAAATGTACAAGATATCAATTCTTTTTCAAGATTGGAATCCTTAAAAGAGGTCTATGAAATTATATGGGTGCTTGTCCCTATTTTTACTCCTATATTCGGAATCACAATAGGTGTACTAGTAATTGTATGGTTAGAAAGAGAAATATCCGCAGGGATACAACAACGTATTGGACCTGAATATGCGGGCCCTTTGGGAGTTCTTCAAGCTTTAGCAGATGGTACAAAATTGCTTTTAAAAGAAAATCTTCTTCCATCTAGAGGGGATACTCATTTATTCAGTATCGGACCATCCATAGCAGTTATATCAATTCTACTAAGTTATTCAGTAATTCCTTTTGGTTATCGCCTTGTTTTAGCCGATCTCAATATTGGTGTTTTTTTATGGATTGCCATTTCAAGTATTGCTCCTATTGGACTTCTTATCTCAGGATATGGTTCAAATAATAAATATTCTTTTTTAGGTGGTCTACGAGCTGCTGCTCAATCAATTAGTTATGAAATACCATTAACTCTATGTGTATTATCAATATCTCTACGTGCGAGTCGTTAAGACATAAACTTCTGCTATTTTTTAAGAGTTAAAATGAATTGAATAATTTTCTATTCATTATTTATATTAATGAACTAAAGAACGAAATTAGATAGTTATATGAGTGCAATAAAACAGCTTATAGAAAAAAGAATTCGCAGTAAAAACATTGAGTCTCATTTTCTAGGTATAAGAGTTAAGCGGAAATAAACATAATAAAAAAAGAACTTTGATCCCAAGATTGGTTAATTAATTATCCCGTCTTGACGCGGACTCAAAAAAAAAGATCAACCCTAGTGAATTTTCACTATTATTTGTATGTACTAGTATACATCTATTACCATAATACGCGCGATTGAACAAAAATGAGTGGATGGTTAGAAACACCAAAATATGCAAAGGATTAGTAATAGAGATTTTCAAAATTATCCAAAATAAGAGAAACATTTTTTCAAAATGGATAATAAAAAAAGAATACTAATTGGGGCTTTAAATTCGTAGAAATGATTAGGCAGTACTCCCCACGATTCCGATTCAGAATACGCTTCTATCTACCCATTAACTAAATGACTATCCAAAACGAAATAATCCCTTATTTCATAAGTTCCCCCCTTTTTTTCTGAGAAACAAGAATAGGAACAAAAAAAAAAAAAAGAAAGAATACAAGTACAAAAAAAGATAGCTTTTTTTTTTTCTTTCTTATCTCCATGCTATTCCAATATTCATTTTCTTTGTCATATCCATATTCATATTCATAAAGGTAAAATTCGTGTCAGAATTGACGAACTAATGGTAATGGAATGGTTATTTCGTTTTCGTAATTAAAACCGCTGGATTAGTTGTATTTCTAAAAAAAGTATTTTAGTGAAGAATTAAGTTATTACTCAACGAAGAAAAATTTTCATTTTTAAAGAGGATGAGATCAATTCAGAAGTCATTTTTTTATTTATTATTTTCTTTTTTATTCAAATAAAACTAAAACAGACAGAATTCCATTGATTTAATTTTGGAATACACGATAGATCCATTTTGATACTATACTATCCGACAAAACATACATATCAAGAGAAATAATATCGACCAACTCCTTAAATTTATTTATATCTTTTCAGGAGCCGTATGAAGTGAAAATCTCATGTACGGTTCTGTAATAGCGATGAGAACAGTAATGTTATTGGCGACTATAATTATCTAACAGTTCAAGTACAGTTGATATAGTTGAAGCTCAATCAAAATATGGTTTTTGGGGGTGGAATTTGTGGCGTCAACCTATAGGGTTTATGATTTTTTTAATTTCTTCCTTAGCAGAATGTGAAAGATTACCTTTTGATTTACCAGAAGCAGAGGAAGAATTAGTAGCGGGTTATCAAACGGAATATTCGGGTATAAAATTTGGTTTATTTTACGTTGCTTCCTATCTAAATCTATTAGTATCTTCATTCTTAGTAACAGTTCTTTATTTGGGCGGTTGGGATATATCTATTCCGTACATATTCAATTCTTCACTTTTTGAAATAAATAAAGCAGGTGGACTCTTTGTAATGACAATTGGTATCTTTATTACATTAGTTAAAACTTATTTGTTCTTGTTCATTTCTATAACAACAAGATGGACTTTACCCAGACTAAGAATGGATCAATTATTAAATCTTGGATGGAAATTTCTTTTACCTATTTCTCTCGGTAATTTATTATTAACAACTTCTTTCGAACTCTTTTCACTATAAAGGAATACAATGTTTTATATTCACGACTTATCTCAACCAAGAGAAAGAAACAAACATCAAATTATTCATAGATATTACAATATGTTCCCTATGATAACTGGGTTCATGAATTATGGTCAACAAACAGTACGAGCTGCAAGATACATTGGTCAAAGTTTCATGATTACTTTATCTCACGCAAATCGTTTGCCTGTAACTATTCAATATCCTTACGAAAAATTAATCACATCCGAGCGTTTCCGCGGTCGAATCCATTTTGAATTTGATAAATGTATTTCTTGTGAAGTATGTGTTCGTGTATGTCCTATAGATCTACCCGTTGTTGATTGGAAATTCGAAACTTATATTCGAAAGAAACAATTGCTTAATTACAGTATTGATTTCGGAATCTGTATATTTTGTGGTAACTGCGTTGAATATTGTCCAACAAATTGTTTATCCATGACAGAAGAATATGAACTTTCTACTTATGATCGTCATGAATTGAATTATAATCAAATTGCTTTGGGTCGTTTACCAATGTCAGTAGTTGACGATTCTACAATTCGAACAATTTCAAATTCTGCTGAAATTCCAATAAAAAAGAAGTAAATCCCTTGATTAAATGTTAATTGGAAATTACTAAATTTCTATTTTAATCTAAAGGAATGAGGTTTCTTTCGTGGTGTTTGTTTGGTCACTAACAAAAAATCAAAATTTTTGATTAATCAGAATTGCAGCTTTTTTTGGATTGAAAATATAGTAATAATTGAAAAAAAAAAAAAGATATTAATAATATCTGGAATTATTTCAAAATACATAATTTCGAAATACTCTTTTTCATATAAAAAATGAAGTGAATCCAATAAAAGTACATAGATTAATTCACAACCTTTCAGATTAAATTATGAATTGATCAACAATTTTTTTTCCTGGTCGAGTCAATAAGTTCATGAAAAAAATTTCTATTTATTTATTATTGTACATATAATGGATTTGCCTGGACCGATACATGATTTTCTTTTAGTCTTGTTGGGATCAGGTCTTATATTAGGAAGTATGGGTGTCGTATTACTTACCAACTCAATTTATGCTGCTTTTTCATTGGGACTGGTTCTTGTTTGTATATCTTTTTTTTATATTTTATCAAACTCCCATTTTGTAGCTGCTGCGCAACTCCTTATTTATGTGGGAGCTATAAATGTTTTAATCATATTTGCTGTGATGTTTATGAAGGGTTCAGAATATTCCAAAGATTTTAATCTTTGGACAATTGGAAGTGGAGTTACTTTGCTGGTTTGTACAAGTATTTTTGTTTCACTAATGAATACTATTCTAGATACGTCATGGTATGGGATTATTTGGACTACAAGATCAAATCAGATTCTAGAGCAAGATTTGATAAGTACTAGTCAACAAATTGGAATTCATTTATCAACAGATTTTTTTCTTCCATTTGAACTCATTTCAATAATTCTTTTAGCTGCTTTGGTAGGTGCAATTGCCGTGGCTCGCCAGTAATTAATCTTTAGAACTAGCAACTGCAAGCTAAATACTAAATAAAACTTTGTTCTAGGTTATCACACCCATACCCTTTACTTTCACTTTAATTAAGTATATTTTTGAAAATTGTTTCTGTCTAAATTCTTTTTTTTTTATTCGATCTATTACCAATAGATTTCCCTTGTTCTGTACTTTTTTTAGTCAATCAAATTGAATTTTAAAAACTGTTACTTATATTGAAATGAATCGAAATTGATAAGGAGTTGGTCAATGATGCTCGAACATGTACTTGTTGTAAGTGCCTATTTATTTTGTATTGGTATCTATGGATTGATCACAAGCCGAAACATGGTTAGAGCCCTTATGTGTCTTGAACTGATCCTAAATGCAGTTAATATAAATTTGGTAACATTTTCTGATTTTTTTGATAGTCGTCAATTAAAAGGTAATATTTTCTCCATTTTTGGTATAGCTATTGCAGCCGCTGAAGCAGCTATTGGACCTGCTATTGTTTCGTCAATTTATCGTAACAGAAAATCAACTCGTATTAATCAATCGAATTTGTTAAATAAGTAGTGTTCATCAGATAAATGATGATATTCATCAAGTTGAATTATCTGTTTATCCGTAGAATAGGATACATAATGTATGACGAAAACGTAAGAAATTAAAGTATCTTGGCCTTATCGCACGATTCAATTTCATAGTAAGTTTAGATTGATTAGATAAATTCTAATAAATTATTGATTCATCTGGTATCTAAATAATGATTAATTTAAAGCTTTATTACTAGATTGAAAATTGATGATGTTCAAAAATTTATAGATCCAAATGTCACATTCAGTAAAGATTTATGATACATGTATAGGGTGTACTCAATGTGTCCGAGCTTGCCCCACAGATGTATTAGAAATGATACCTTGGGACGGATGTAAAGCTAAGCAAATTGCTTCTGCTCCAAGAACAGAAGACTGTGTTGGTTGTAAGAGATGTGAATCCGCTTGTCCAACGGATTTCTTGAGTGTTCGAGTTTATTTATGGCATGAAACAACTAGAAGCATGGGTCTAGCTTATTGATACATGCGAGAAAACCATACTTGAATACATTTGATTTTTTTTTACTGACAACAACTCGTGCTCGAAAAAATATATATTTTTTCGAGCACGAGTTGTTCTAGTCCAAGTGTATCTTGTTTTTACTACGAATTATTTTCCTTGGTTAACAATAATTGTAGTTTTGCCAATATTTTTTGGTTCCCTACTTTTCTTTCTTCCTCATAAAGGAAATAAGGTCATTAGGTGGTATACTACATTTATATGCTTTTTAGAACTCCTTATGATAACCTATACATTTTGTTATCATTTTGAATTGGACGATCCATTAATTCAATTGACAGAGGATTATAAATGGATCCATTTTTTGAATTTTTACTGGAGATTGGGAATAGATGGTCTTTCTATAGGACCTATTTTACTGACGGGGTTTATCACCACTTTAGCTACTTTGGCGGCTTGGCCAATTACGCAGAATTCTCGATTATTCCATTTCCTAATGTTAACTATGTATAGCGGTCAAATCGGATCATTTTCTTCTCGAGATCTTTTACTTTTTTTTCTCATGTGGGAATTCGAATTAATTCCTGTTTATTTACTTCTATCGATGTGGGGAGGAAAGAAACGTTTGTATTCAGCTACAAAATTTATTTTGTACACTGCCGGGAGTTCCATTTTTTTGTTAATGGGAGTTCTGGGTATTGGTTTATATGGTTCTAATGAACCAACATTCAATTTTGAAACATCAGCTAATCAATCGTATCCTGTCGCACTGGAAATAATATTTTATATTGGATTTCTTATTGTTTTTGCTGTCAAATCACCGATTATACCCTTACATACATGGTTACCAGACACACATGGAGAGGCACATTACAGTACTTGTATGCTTCTAGCCGGAATCTTATTAAAAATGGGAGCATATGGATTAGTTCGGATCAATATGGAATTATTACCCTACGCTCATTCTATATTTTCTCCCTGGTTGATCATAGTAGGGATAATTCAAATAATCTATGCAGCTTCAACATCTCCTGGTCAACGTAATTTAAAAAAAAGAATAGCTTATTCTTCCGTATCTCATATGGGTTTCATAATTATAGGAATTGGATCTATAAGCGATGCGGGACTCAATGGATCTATTTTACAAATAATTTCTCATGGATTTATTGGTACTGGGCTTTTTTTCTTAGCGGGAACAGGTTATGATAGAATACGCCTTGTTTATCTTGACGATATGGGAGGAATGGCTATACCAATTCCTAAAATATTTACGACTTTCAGTATTTTCTCGATGGCTTCCCTTGCATTACCGGGAATGAGTGGTTTTGTTGCAGAACTAATAGTCTTTTTTGGAATTATTACCAGCCAAAAATATCTTTTAATGACAAAAATATTAATTCTTTTTGTAATGGCAATTGGAATGATATTAACTCCTATTTATTTATTATCCATGTTACGCCAGATGTTCTATGGATACAAACTTTTTAATGTTCAAAATTTTTCTTTTTTTGATTCAGGACCGCGAGAGTTGTTTGTTTCGATCTCTATCCTTTTACCAATAATAGGTATTGGTATTTATCCAGATTTTGTTTTATCACTATCAGTTGATAAAGTTGAAGCTATTTTAGCTAATTATTTTTATAGATAATTTTCTTTCATAAAAATAAATAAACCAGCAATACAATATTGGAATAATAATGATTTAAAAAGGAATTTATTGTATAAAATAAGTGAAAAAAAAAATGAATTGGACTTGCAACCATATACATTTGGATTTTCTGAGAACCATTTGAATCAAGTAATGTAGTGATTCAAATGGTTCACTTTCTCCATTCCATGATTTACACGAATTTTTCTTATATATATATATACCGTTCTATGTTTAGATTCGTTAGGTCCTTTCTTCAATTCAATTAGATGTTTAATGTAAATGAACCATAACTATGTAACCCTATCCCTAATAAATTGACCCCAAAATAGCATATCCAAATTATAAGAAAACCCATAGAGGCCACAATTGCAGAATTTACACTTTCAAAATTCTTATTTGTTTTAATATGTAAATAAATTGCGAATATGGTCCAAGTAATAAATGCCCACGTTTCCTTTGGATCCCAATTCCAATATGATCCCCATGCCTCATTAGCCCATACTGCTCCTGAAAGAATACCTATGCTTAAAAAGATAAACCCTATACTAATAGTACGAGAACTCCAATGATCTAATTGATGAATCAATTGAGACTTGTAATAATTATTAGAATAAAATAAATAAGTGTTTTTTAAAACATTGGTTCCGTCGTTCATGTATTGGATCTCACCCAAGGAAAATGACTTATTTAAAAAATGACCGTTTTTACCAAAAATTGTTATGACTTTTTGCAATGTAATGACTACAAGAGCTAATGAAAATAATGATCCACATAAAAGAGATGCATAGCCCAAGACCATCATACTTACATGCATCATTAACCAATGAGATTGAAGAGCCGGGACTAATATTTCGGATTGATGCATGTAAGTTAAAAATATTGAAGTAGAAAAACCTTGGGTAAAAATAGTACTTGGCATGGTTATTGAACTTAAACTTAAATAGTTTTTATTTTTTTTGAAATATGTAACCATATGAATAATGGAAAAACTCCATGAAAGAAATAGTAATGATTCAGATAAATCACTTAATGGTAAATGGCTCAAAAAAATCCAACGACTAACTAATAATCCAGTTATAAAAAAAAAAGTAGTTATCATTCCTTTTTCTGCGGAAGCATATAGTCCTACAATTTCATCAACTAATAAAGTTATCAAAAGAATTGTAATTACAATTGAAACGACTGAAAGGGATATATGAGTTAATATATGTTCTACAGTTGAAAATATCATAAAAAAAAAGGGGGGGGGAAATCTATCAATTATAAGAATAGAAATCGGGAACTGAATTCATTATATTATAATCCTTATTCTTTTATAATACCTTATTCTTTTAAAATATTTTGAATTTTGAATATAAAGTGGCATGCCGCTACTCGGATTCGAACCGAGATGCTCTAGCACTGCTTCCTAAGAGCAGCGTGTCTACCGATTTCACCATAGCGGCTTTCTCGAAATCATAATAACTTATTTTGATTCAATCGTCGAGATTGAAAGAATCAATTCAATGTAATATTTTTTAGAAAATAAAAAACTGGATAAAAAAAATTTAAGTAAAAAAAAATTGTATATTTGTATCGCTTACAATTTTAGCATTATGTCTAATAAAAAAAAAAGTTTTCAATTTTATCAACTACTTTCATAATTTGAATAACTTATTCATTTTGAATAAAGAATTTATTACTAGATTTTCTATATTTATAGAATAAAATATATAATCAACTAAAAATGAAGAAAAAACTTTTTGTTTAGGGTTGATGGGGATTCTTATTTTCCCCATCCCAAAAATGAAAGAACAAACATGCTAAAACTTAAATGAAAGGTAAAACTTTGTTTATTCTTTTTTCTTTAAACTTTCTTTCTGAAGTTCAGTTTTTTCTTTTTCAAAAAGGATCAGTTTTTTTTTTAGAATTTAGTAAACAAACTTCTTTTGAGTTTACATACCCTAAAAAAAAAAAAAAAAGAATTCAATATAGATCCCATTAGGAAATAATAATCATTTGAAAATTAATTCTTTTTAATTTAACTAGTCTCTTTTTTGATTTAAAAGGGTTCAGATTATTACAATGTTTCTTTTTTTATTTATTTGATTTCTCGCACAAAAAAACTTTTTGAATTCCCTGTAGAAAGAGATTTTGCTAATGAAAAAGCTTTCAACGCTGCCCAATACCCTTTGCTTTTCCAAATATTTTTACGAATCTGTTTTTTTGATATAGAAGTGCGTTTTTTTGGAACTGCCATTTTAAAATGAAAATAAGTTATTCATTTCTATAGTTGGATGTGAAAGACATATTTTGCTTAAAAAAAAATTATTCGTTACTAGACTATTTATTTACTATAGTATATATTATAGATTTGTTCTTTTCATTCGATTCCTTTCATAATCTAAGGATTCTATGAAAATCCATTAAAATAGATTATGAGAAACAAACATAAAAGAAAGACAAAAAGTATAATACTAATATAGTATTATTGCAAAAAAGAATACAACAAGAAAAGAGTCTATTCGGGTATGGTCTGGCATTGTCTATTTTCGCCGTCTTCGATTTATATATGAATTTATATATGAATGGAATATACATGTCATAAAATAGATCGAAAATTTTAAAAACTCAACTTCTCTATTTATATGAACTTAATTTGCATTTTTTAATTTGACTGAAACTAGTAATTCATTTTGTCAAGAATATTTTTTTTTTATAAAATTTCATATTTTACTAATTCCTTTAGTAAATCCTTTTATAATTTATTTATGTCAAAGGATTAGTATATATAATTTTTTTTTTTTGAATTGAAAAAAAATCCATTCAGTTCAAAACATAATTGGTTAATGATTTTAAATAAACGAACTCAAAAAAAAAGAGTTCTTATTTTTTGAGGTTTAGGCAATTCATACAAATTATTTTTGGTATAATTATTTGTCCTTCCTCTATAAACCTTGTTCTATGAATAAAAAGTTTTGTAATGCGTAAAAAATAATAATGCAAATTTTTAATTTTCTATATCGTCAGAACAAAAAAAGAAATAGAAGTTTTTACTAAAAATTGCATTTTAGTATATTATGGGAACAATTTTCAGTTCTTGATTGGAAATATTTGAAGTATTTGAAAAAATTAAGAATAATTAAGAATAGAAAATTCTATTTAACTTTTACATATTTTAATTTGTTATTAACTGACCCTTTTCAAAAGAAAAAAAAAAAAGTTCGTGAATCAGAAATAATAAATTAGTAAATAGTAACAAAATCTTTTTTTATGGACTATACATATCAATATTCATGGATCATACCTTTTATTTCACTTCCAGTTCTTATGTTACTAGCAGGGGGACTATTGCTTTTTCCAACGTCAACAAAAAAACTTCGCCGTATATGGTCTTTTACTGGTGTTCTCTTTTTAAGTATAGCGATGATTTTTTCATTTTATTTGTTTATTCATCAAATAAGTAACAATTATGTTTATCAATATGTATGGTCTTGGACTATCAATAATGATTTTTCTTTAGAGTTTGGCTACTTGATCGATCCACTTACTTCTATTATGTCATTATTAATTACTACTGTTGGGATTTTGGTTCTTATTTATAGTGACAATTATATGTCTCATGATCAAGGATATTTGAGATTTTGTGCTTATATGATTTTTTTCAATACTTCAATGTTGGGATTAGTTACTAGTTCTAATTTGGTACAAATTTATATTTTTTGGGAATTGGTTGGAATGTGTTCGTATCTATTAATAGGTTTTTGGTTTACACGACCTATAGCGTCGAATGCTTGTCAAAAGGCATTTGTAACGAATCGTGTGGGGGATTTTGGTTTATTATTAGGGATTTTAGGTCTTTATTGGACAACAGGTAGTTTTGAATTTCGTGATTTGTTTCAAATATTCAATAACTTGATTTCTAATAATGAGGTTCATTTTTTATTTGTTAGTTTATGTGCCTTCCTATTATTTTCTGGTGCAGTTGCTAAATCTGCTCAATTTCCCCTTCATGTGTGGTTACCTGATGCCATGGAGGGACCTACCCCCATTTCGGCTCTTATCCATGCTGCTACGATGGTAGCAGCGGGTATTTTTCTTGTCGCTCGGTTTAT